GATCCGTAGTAGGCGAAAAAATAACTCGTTTGATTGAGTATGCTACCAATCAACGTTTACCCCTTATTTTAGTGTGTTCTTCCGGAGGAGCACGAATGCAAGAAGGAAGTTTAAGTTTGATGCAAATGGCTAAAATTTCTTCGGTTTTATGTGATTATCAATCAAGTAAAAAGTTATTCTATATATCAATTCTTACATCTCCTACTACCGGTGGGGTGACAGCTAGTTTTGGTATGTTGGGGGATATAATTATTGCCGAACCCTATGCCTATATTGCATTTGCGGGTAAAAGAGTAATTGAACAAACATTGAAAAAAGCCATGCCTGAAGGTTCACAGGCGGCTGAATCTTTATTACGTAAGGGCTTGTTGGATGCAATTGTACCACGTAATACTTTAAAAGGTGTTCTGAGTGAGTTATTTCAGCTCCATGCTTTTTTTCCTTTGAACAAAAATTAAATCAAATAGAACAGTTAGCTTATCAGAATTAAACTAAAACCCTGAAAAATGCATTTTTATTTAGAATCATTTTTTTATTCTTATTTACTACTCAGTAAACCTCTATCAACAAGATAAAAAGTGAATTTTTGCTTTCGGGAAGTTAAAATTCGACTAGACAAATAAAACAAAGTTCATTTTCCTCTCTTGCTTGCATATGTATAGATATCTCAAAAAGAGATATATACAGATCTATAGAGAGTCTTCCATCTTTTTGCATTTCCCGAAAACTCCCTGTTTTTGTATCAGATTCTAATAAATTTTGTAGAAATTTGTAATGGAATAAAAATTTTTCTTTATTAATGACTATATAGAAATAGAAGACAAAAAGAACAAAAAGAATCATAAATCTAACAAGGGGGTTATGATACATCTATTTTATTTTGAAAGATGAATAAGTCCATTTATTTAGTTTGGCCCTTCTTGTACCTATTTTTTTATTCTATTTCTATTAAGTTGTATAGTTGTATTAGATATATATTTACTTAAAAGATACTTAAGTATAATTATATAATATATATAATAGAAATAATAAAAATACAAGATATTCTAATATATCTTTAGAATTCAGAATATAACAATAACAGGTACAAATATTAAATTGAGGTACCCATTTTATGACAACTTTCAACAACTTACCCTCTATTTTTGTGCCTTTAGTAGGCCTAGTCTTTCCGGCACTTGCAATGGCTTCTTTATTTCTTCATATTCAAAAAAATAAGATTTTTTAGATCGGCTGAGACCTAATCGTATCACTCCTTTTTTTATTTTAAAAACTTCGATTCGATAAGACCCATTTGGTAGAATATTGTATAACACACAGATTCCTACAAACATAAATTTAAAAAAGCTCTTATGCATGTGTAAACGTATTATATGGGTAAATAAATTAGCGCTCTTTTGAAAAATGTATCATCATCGGGCCGATGTTTGAAATTCAAGTCAATGTATTTATTTGTATGTATATAGCTATAGGGGATCATATAAAGGAAGGAGATGTTATTATTTTAGATATAAACAATTCTATGAATTACTCCTAAGGTAAAGGTTCACAACAAAATAGTTGATGAGAGTCACTTTGAAAAAAAAAAAGGAAAGTCATATTTTCTCAATTCCAAAAAATTGTATAACTGGATCTAATATATATGAGTTGGCGATCAGAATCTATATGGATAGAATTTATAACGGGGTCTCGAAAAACAAGTAATTTCTTCTGGGCCTTTATACTATTTTTAGGTTCATTAGGATTCTTATTGGTTGGAACTTCCAGTTATCTTGGTAGAAATGTTATATCGTTATTTCCGTCTCAGCAAATCATTTTTTTTCCGCAAGGGATTGTGATGTCTTTCTATGGGATCGCAGGTCTCTTTATTAGTTGCTATTTGTGGTGCACTATTTTGTGGAATGTGGGTAGTGGTTATGATCTTTTCGACCGAAAAGAAGGAATAGTGCGTATTTTTCGTTGGGGATTTCCTGGAAAAAGTCGTCGCATCTTTTTACGATTCCTTATGAAAGATATTCAGTCCATCAGAATAGAAGTTAAAGAGGGTGTTTCTGCTCGGCGTGTCCTTTATATGGAAATTCGAGGCCAAGGGGCTATTCCTTTAATTCGTACTGATGAGAATTTTACTACACGAGAAATTGAGCAAAAAGCTGCGGAATTGGCTTACTTCTTGCGTGTACCAATTGAAGTTTTTTGAAATGAATTAATTTTAAAAGACTAAATGCTTTGGCAGTAGGAAGAAAAAACTAAATAATTTATTTTTTTTTTTGAACATTCATCTAGTCTTTTAGGCTCGTTTTTTTTTTTTTTATATATTTGATAGAAAAGGAGTTTCTTCGTATAGAAATTTGAAAAACGTTCTTTTAGTATTGATCGAAAAAAGTCGAAATAACATCCTAGAAACAAAAATTTTTTATTGATTCAAATTGGAAGTGTATTCTGAGTCTATTTTTGTATTCTTTATAGATTCAAAGCAAAGACTAAGTATTGAATCAAAAGAAAAATAGAAAATGGATTCATAGGCTGAATACATTCTATTCGAATTATAATAGAAACTCATGCTCGATAGAAATATTAGATCTAATAGAATCAACAAATGAGGTAGGTTCATTAACAATTCACAGATTCAAAATGGCAAAAAAGAAAGCATTCATTCCTTTTTTTTATTTTACATCTATAGTCTTTTTGCCCTGGTTGATCTCTCTCTGCTGTAATAAAAGTTTGAAAACTTGGATTACTAATTGGTGGAATACTAGACAATGCGAAACCTTTTTGAATGATATTCAAGAAAAAAGTGTTCTAGAAAAATTCATACAATTAGAGGAGCTATTCCAGCTGGATGAAATGATAAAGGAATACCCAGAAACCGATTTAGAACAATTTCGTCTAGGAATCCACAAAGAAACGATCCAATTCATCAAGATACAAAATGAGTATCGTATCCATACAATCTTGCACTTCTCGACAAATCTAATATCTTTCATTATTCTAAGTGGTTATTCTTTTTGGGGTAAGGAAAAGCTTTTTATTCTGAATTCTTGGGTTAAAGAATTCCTATATAATTTAAGTGATACAATTAAAGCTTTTTCTATTCTTTTATTAACTGATTTATGTATCGGATTCCATTCGCCTCACGGTTGGGAACTAATGATTGGTTATATTTACAAAGATTTTGGGTTTGCTCATTATGAGCAAATTTTATCTGGTCTAGTTTCTACCTTTCCGGTCATTCTTGATACAATTTTTAAATATTGGATCTTTCGTTATTTAAATCGTGTATCTCCATCACTTGTAGTGATTTATCATGCAATAAATGACTAAAAAATGATTCACTGATCCAATTCTAATCTTTCTTACCTTATACATCATAACCAAATCAAAGTCGTATTTACTTTACTCTTTTTACCCATGAGGGATTCCTTGTATATTTCAACAAAAAAATTTTATTTTTTTAGTAAATGTAAATAGCAGAATTGTGGCTAGGGAAGTCTATTATCAACCTACCTAACTTTATTGTAGAAATTTTCGGGATAAATGATTGGACCATGCAAACTAGAAATACCTTTTCTTGGATAAGGGAAGAGATTACTCGCTCCATATCTGTCTCACTCATGATATATATAATAACTTGGGCATCCATTTCAAGTGCATATCCGATTTTTGCCCAGCAGAATTATGAAAATCCACGAGAGGCAACTGGGCGTATTGTATGTGCCAATTGCCATTTAGCTAATAAGCCCGTGGATATTGAGGTTCCACAAGCGGTACTTCCTGATACTGTATTTGAAGCAGTTGTTAAAATTCCTTATGATATGCAACTAAAACAAGTTCTAGCTAATGGTAAAAAGGGGGCTTTGAATGTGGGAGCTGTTCTTATTTTACCGGAGGGGTTTGAATTAGCCCCCCCTGATCGTATTTCACCCGAGATGAAAGAAAAGATAGGAAATCTGTCTTTTCAGAATTATCGCCCCAACAATAAAAATATTCTTGTGATAGGTCCTGTTCCTGGTCAAAAATATAGTGAAATAACCTTTCCTATTCTTGCCCCAGACCCTGCTACTAATAAAGAAGTTCACTTCTTAAAATATCCTATATACGTAGGCGGAAACAGGGGAAGGGGTCAGATTTATCCTGATGGTAGCAAAAGTAACAATACAGTTTATAATGCTACGGCAGGAGGGATAATAAACAAAATTTTACGAAAAGAAAAGGGGGGATACGAAATAACCATAGTGGACGCTTCGAATGGACGCCAAGTGATTGATATTATTCCTCGAGGCCTAGAACTTCTTGTTTCAGAGGGCGAATCCATTAAACTCGATCAACCACTAACGAGTAATCCTAATGTGGGTGGATTTGGTCAGGGGGATGCGGAAATAGTACTTCAAGATCCATTACGTGTCCAAGGACTTTTGTTCTTCTTAGGATCGGTTGTTTTGGCACAAATCTTTTTGGTTCTTAAAAAGAAACAGTTTGAGAAGGTTCAATTATCCGAAATGAATTTTTAGATCTGTCTATTTAGCTTTATAAAAGTCGTAAAAAAGAACCAAAAAAATTATGAAAAGCCTTTTGCCTCTATTTAGATTTTCTATTCCTTTTCGACCAGACGTCAGGAATTACTTGTATCATAGTCCTAATCCTAGTACGTATATTGAGAAGAATTCACTTTACCCCTTTTCTTTATTTTTCAATACAAATTTTTAAAATGGGAAGGGGTGTGATGTAACTCTGTCGTTATTGACCAATTGAAATTGATAGAATGTAGCAATAATCAAGAGTTTTTTTCTATTAGAATAGAGTGGAAAAATTTGACTATATACTAAAATTAAGATAAGGAAAGCAAGCGCAGAAAAAAAAAGGGGGAACCATAAATCGGCGACACAACAAAATTTAGGGACTATAGAGAGTATTTTTTGTCTTGCTAGTCTTCGACACAAGAAAAGGAATTCTAGACATCCTTTTCTTGTGTCGATCTTGTCCTTCTTGATTCCATTCGTTAA